TCAATATTTCTTTCTCATTTGTACGTGTATGAAATATCCCACAAGACTTGTATATAATCAGAAAAGAAATTGTAGTTTGTAAAAGCGTAGGATGAATGAAAAAAGATAATGAATTCTTGAATAACTAAAAAAAAAGGTAAGGTGTCAACCAGACTTTTTGGGGGAGTCGAGTTGGGGATAGAGGGACTTGAACCCTCACGATTTAAAAAGTCAACGGATTTTCATCTTACTATAAATTTCATTGTTGTCAGTATTGACATGTAGAATGGGACTCTATCTTTATTCTCGTCCGATTAATAAGTTCCACCAAGGATCTATCAGACTATGAAGTGAATCATTTGATCAATGACTATTTGATTTTTTCTTAAACTTCGAATTGATTCACAACATTTCTATTTTGTTTAGAAAAAAATAGAAATCGAGATTCAGGTCGTCATTTTTGAGATCGTTTTGTGTTGCCTATATTTAGACAATATAGGTTTTTCTCCTTCATCTTTTTTTATTTGAAGTTTCGATCGAAGGATTCCTTTATCAACACAAGGTAATGAACTCCATTTGTTAGAACAGCTTCCATTGAGTCTCTGCACCTATCCTTTTTTTCTCGCTTTCTAAACTCCAGTTTGTTCGCGTAAACCAGGATTTGGCTCAGGATTGCCCATTGTTAATTCCAGGGTTTCTCTGAATTTGAAAGTTATCACTTAGTAGGTTTCCATACCAAGGCTCAATCCAATTAAGTCCGTAGCGTCTACCAATTCCGCCATATCCCCTTTTTTATTAGGATCTCATTATGATGTCTTGTCTTGCCACTTTTTCTTATGCCGAAACCTTGAAATTCATTACATATAGATACTTTTTTTATTTTTTTGGTATCTTCTTTCATTTTTTTGAGCCTCATCCACATTGATTTAGTCTAATCAACAAAGATTCTATCATTTTTGTATTTGCAATTCAATATGGTTATATATTACATAACATATATATGTTCTTCCTTTTCTCATCTTTGTCTTAAATTTTAATAAATAGTCGAACGGTCGATTCTTCTTTTTTTTTCACTTTCATGAAAAGAAATTTATGATTATTATTGAAACTTAGAATTCTACAATGTGCAATGGAAAAAGATTATAAGTCTACTTCGTAGATTTGAAATTCGAATAATTCTAAAAAATTCTATTCGAATATTAATTCTAATAATTCTAGAATATTAGAAATAAAAAGAAAAAAAAAGTATAAAATAATAATAATAGCATGAGGTTAGAACAAAAAAATAAGAATTTCAAATCAGATATCATTTAACTTAAAAAAAAAAAGATTTTTGATCTAATTAAGATTTTCTTATTTAGAAACTAATGAAATCCAAATTAGAAAGTCGATATACTGCTATATTCTATTAATTAAGGTTATGTTTTATTTATTTAATGATAGTCACTATTTAAGCTATATTCTGTTCTAGAATATATAGAATATGATTAATTCTAAATAGATAAGGAAAAATATGAATAGAACAGTTAATTGATACGATCGAGTAGTTTAGTGAATTTGTATGCATGCGCTATTTTTATTTTTTTTGCGCCCGCTTAGCTCAGAGGTTAGAGCATCGCATTTGTAATGCGATGGTCATCGGTTCGATTCCGATAGCCGGCTTTTCCATATTTTTTCGTTTTTTTACATTATTTTTAATGTACTTTCAAAATCAAAGAAGATTGAAAAGACTTCTTTCACCTTTTTCCAAGAGTTACCGCTCCATTTATATTATGTCATATAAACTTCCATATAGGAATATATTGGGTAAAAGAGTTAGATCTTTGCAAAAAAAATCAAGAAAATAAAGGAAAATTTTTGTGATTTATTTGATATATATATTGTATATACAATAAAAAAAATCTGTATATTGAGAGAATATATCTTCTTACTCTTTGTATTCCAATAGTTTATTGGAGTGGATTTCACGTCATTTATCATTATCATTTAGTTCAGTTTTAATTTTGTTTCGTTTTGTACAATTTCAATAAAAAAAAAAGGAGTCTTTATGTCACGTTACCGAGGGCCTCGTTTTAAAAAAATACGCCGTCTGGGGGCTTTACCGGGACTAACTAGTAAAAGGCCTAAGGCAGGAAGCGATCTTAGAAACCAATCACGCTCCGGAAAAAAATCTCAATATCGTATTCGTTTAGAAGAAAAACAAAAACTGCGTTTTCATTATGGTCTTACAGAACGCCAATTACTTAAATATGTTCGTATCGCCGGAAAAGCCAAGGGGTCAACAGGTCAAGTTTTACTACAATTACTTGAAATGCGTTTGGATAACATCCTTTTTCGATTGGGTATGGCTTTGACTATTCCTCAAGCGCGCCAATTAGTTAACCATGGACATATTTTAGTTAATGGTCGTATAGTTGATATACCAAGTTATCGCTGCAAACCCCGAGATATTATTACAGTGAAGGATGAACAAAACTCTAGAACTTTGGTTCAAAATCTTCTTGATTCATTTGCCCCTGAGGAATTGCCAAACCATCTGACTCTTCACACATTCCAATATGAAGGGTTAGTCAATCAAATAATCGATAGGAAATGCGTCGGTTTGAAAATAAATGAATTGCTTGTCGTAGAATATTACTCTCGACAAACTTAATAAACCTAACGTAAGTAAAAAAAAATAACTAAAAACAAGAGTTCGGACAACTCCCTTTTGCCCTCTTTTTTTATAAAAAAAAAAAAGGCACAAGGTAAGGGATTTTGTCGGGGAATCTTTTTCCTATTCATGTATCATAGATTGGTAGGGAGATTTGAATCCCTTGTTTGCTATTGTCCATATCAAAGAAATTCGGAATAGAGAATTTCTTTCAAAATCAAAACAAGGTAGATTTTAAATCTATTCTTTTTTGTTTTTATTTGATACCATTGTGGTCAATCACGTAAGATTGGTGAATTAGTTGAAAGTACGGAAAGAGAGGGATTCGAACCCTCGGTAAACAAAAGTCTACATAACAGTTCCAATGTTACGCCTTCAACCACTCGGCCATCTCTCCGACATCAGGATTATGTCTGAGTACCTGGGTGAATAGCGAGTTATTAATCGTTTTTTAGATTATGTTTAATAGATACCTTTTTTGACCGGAAAATTTGGAAGTAGATAGAAGGTTTTTTTTTTTATTTTAATGAGTCCGCTTTTATGTTAGTTCGTACTATACAATTCCTTTGTTTGTGAGAAAATTTTCTCACAAAAGAAAAGGTAAAGGAAATAAAAAGAGTTATAGAATGGATTACTACCTATGCCAAGATCGCGTATAAATGGAAATTTTATTGATAAAACCTTTACAATTGTAGCCGATATCTTATTACGAGTGATTCCGACAACTTCCGGAGAAAAAGAGGCATTTACTTATTACAGAGATGGTGCGATTTGATTATCATTATTTTTTTTATTTCTCGCCGATTTGGAATAGAAAGAAAAACGAGCATTGAAAAAAAAATCTACGCTTTTGAAGGTGAAGTTTATAATATAAAAAAAGCAATCCCTTCTGTCATGTATCCACGATTAATGCAGCCTTAGATGCTTCAATTGTGAATTCTAGTATTGAGCAAAAGGTTTTTACCTATGGTTCCGTATTACAGATCAACCCTACTACACTAATAGAATATACGAATAGGAGGCATATGGGACGAAGCACTACGCCGAGAAATCAACAACACGAAAACTTTCTTCAAAATGATTCCCTTTCTTCTTCTTCTTTGGGATTGGGACTAATTAAAATGGTTGGAACAATAAACATCCATCTCGTTCGTATTTTGGATACCCGTATAACCATTGAAGACTGTTGAAGTGACTAATTCCTGGCAATTTAGGGGCGTTGAGAACAAAGAAATTTTGAGAGTTTCCTTTTTTATTTTTATCTAGCATGAACCCACTTGGTAGTAAGAAAAGATCTTTTGCAAGAAGGTTGGCTAGGGATTTCTTGTAAAAACATTAGCCCCACTTAGTTCATAATGACATCACATTTTTCCATATATTATTTTCATTATGCACCTAAAGGAGGAGCCGTATGAGATGAAAATCTCACATACGGTTCTGAAACGGAGAATTCGTTAAAGCGAATGACGACCGTAACGGATGTCGGCTCAATCTGAAGGAAATTATGCGGAAGCATTACAGAATTATTATGAAGCTATGCGACTAGAAATTGACCCCTATGATCGAAGTTATATACTCTATAATATAGGCCTTATCTACACAAGTAATGGGGAACATACCAAAGCTTTAGAATATTATTTTCGGGCATTAGAACGAAACCCCTTTTTACCACAAGCTTTTAATAATATGGCTGTGATCTGTCATTACGTGCGACTATCTCCACTATAGAAAAAAAGAACGAACAGCTAGTCAATGAAATACTAGAAACACAAAAAAAAGGGCTTTCTACATAAGCATCGTCCAAAACGATTTTTTATCAGCTGTAGCAAATAAATAAACTTCATAGATCGAAACATGAAGTGAAGACTAGATATGCCTAAATATTTTCTTTCTCTATGGATAAAAAAAAGATTTAATTGATAGAGAAAGCACCGTAAAGATCAATTGGAAAGGTTTTGGACCGATACAACAAGAGCTGTTTATTTAGATCAGAATATGAGATAAATCTTAGGAATCTACTTATGTAATAGAGTGGTCCCCTAAGGTATTGAGCAGCGGTGTAGCATCAGATCCTAAAGACAGTAAGTCTTTTTCTTTTTTATGAAGTATGCAAAAAGTCTTTTTCAAAGATTCTATATAAATTTTTATATGAAAGCGGGATAGTTACCTTTCAGAAAATTCTAATATCTAATAACAGTGGACATGCCGTTTGTTTCTGAAGGTAGGAAAAAAGATAAAACTTATTATATTAATTAATATATTAATTAAATCAAAATGAAAGTTTGAAACTCATGTAATTACTCTCTTTTGTTTAATCCAAGAAAAACCAAATATCTATAAGAAATCTCATTCAATTAGACGTTCAATT